TGGTCAATAAAAATATATTGAAATGCTAGTTCTTTTTTTTTTTTTCTTAGGTTAACTAATCTATTATGAAAAGGAAAAAGGGGTAAAGTAACTTGATGTTGATTGTTCTCTAAATAGAACGTTTCTTCTTCTACATGTAGAAAAGGAATAAATAAATTAATCAAATTCCGGGAGGCTTCATGAAGTGCTTCTTTAGGAGTTAAACTTCCGTTTGTCCATATTTCTAGAAAAAGAATCTCTTGTTTTTCATTCCCACTACCATAAGAATGAATACTATGATTCGCGTTTTGAACAGGCATGAATACTGCATCTATAGGATAACTTCTGTCTTCAAAGTTATTTGACATTTTTAGGCTATATCCGCGATTCCTCTCAATTTTTAATCCAATACACAAATCTATTGGTTCCGTTAAGGTTGCTATATGCTGTGTATTATCAACGATTTCTACAGAGGGCGGTAAAATTATGTCTCGAGCAGTTATATATCCAGGACCTTTGACACAAATAAGCGCGTTGCGCGTTCCGTATAGATTACTTCTTAATACAATCTCGTTCAAATTCATTAAAATTTCATGTACTGATTCTTGAATACCTACTATGTTAGAATAGTCATGTGGTATGTTCTCAGATTTTGCACGTGTAATACAGGTTCCTTCTATTTCGCCAAGTAAAGCTCTTCGCATCGCAATACCTATTGTGTCGGCTTGACCTTTCATAAGCGGAGATAAAATAAAGCGTCCATAATAAAGACGCTTACTGTCTCTTCTTGATTCAACACACTTCCACTGTAGTGTCCGAGTAGATACTTTGACTTTCTCTCGAACCATAGTAATTTTATTTGATCAGATCGTTGAATCGTTTATTTCTCTTGAAACCCTTTCAGCCTTTATTTAGTTCTATACACGTCTTTTTTTAGGGGGTCTACAACCATTATGTGGCATAGGGGTTACATCTCGTACGAAACTTAAAAGTATACCGCTTCTACGAATAGCTCGTAATGCTGCATCTCTTCCCAGTCCAGGGCCTTTTATCCTTACCTCAGCTCGTTGCATACCTTGATCCACTACTGCTCGAATAGCATTTCCTGCTGCGGTTTGAGCAGCAAAAGGTGTTCCTCTTCTTGTACCCCTGAATCCACAAGTACCCGCGGAGGACCAAGAAATAACCCGACCCCGCACATCCGTAATGGTCACAATGGTATTGTTGAAACTTGCTTGAACATGAATAACTCCCTTTGGTATTCTACGTACATTTTTACGTGAACCACTACGTGTATTTTTACGTGAACCAATTCTTAATATAGGTTTTGCCATATTTTTTTTTCATTTCACAAGAAATATATGGATATATCCATTTCATGTCAAAACAGACTTTTTTCCAGCTCCTTGGAAGTGCCTTTTCCTTTACTTTATTTCCTTTAGTAAGATTATCCTTGTCTTTGTTTATGTCTCGGGTTGGAACAAATTACTATAATTCGTACCCTCCTACGAATTAGTCGACACTTTTCACAAATTTTACGAACGGAAGCCCTTATTTTCATATTTGTTATTCCTTAATTCTGTGAATATACTTATTGTTGTTGTTGGACGAAAAAAGGTTTCTTGATATTTTTGAATCTTGAATTGTATCTTCGGGAAAGGAATGTTGAAATTTAAAAACCACTTACTCTTTTGAATCCTTGTTATGGAGTCTAGAAAGTTGCTGTCCCCTGATTAACTTATACCTAAGAACTTGCTAAAATTTTTATTTTTTATCCTATACGTATACCTATACAAAAAAATGTTGAATCCTTTCAGAAGCACGACCTAAAATTAAACAAATTTTTAGTATCTAAACAAAATCGAACCATGCCGTTCGGAAGTGATTCAGAAAGAAAACTTCCATTAATTCATTTTTTTTCTTTAATTTCATCCGAGGTAAAACATCCTAAACTTTTTTTAGTAGGGGTGGTATTACACAACCCCTGTTTTCACAAATGGTAAGTTCCGGATATCTAATTTTTATATTAGAAGGATTACCATATATAACACAAAATTTCTCCGCCGATTCTTTTTAGTCTAGCTTCTCGGTCTGTCATTATACCTTGAGAAGTCGAAAGGATTACAATTCCTATTCCGCCTAAAATTCGTGGAATTCGTTGAGAGTTAGAATAGATTCGTAGACCCGGTCGGCTTATTCTCTTTAAATTTAAAAAAGTTTTATAGGATTCTTTCTTATTTCGTCTATGTTTTAGGGTTAAAATAAAAAAATATTGATTGTTTTCGCGATGTTTCCTTACGTTTTCGATAAAACCCTCTCGTAAAAGTATTTTAACGATGCTTTCGGTGATGTTAGTCGACCCTATCCGAACTGTTCCTTTTCTATTCATGTCAGCATTTCGTATAGAGGTTATTATATCAGCAATAGTGTCTTTCCCCATGATAAGTTAAAATTCCTTATTGTTCTATAATTTTGATATAATCAACATGTTCTTTTTCTTTTATTTATATATAGATATAGACTAATTATATATTAATATATGAATTAAATTATTAATATTTTATTATTAAGGGTATATGCTTGATAAACAATCGATTAATTAATTTTATTTCAATACCATTTTTTTAATCCTATACTAACTATCGATATTTAGGTCTTATAAGACCTCAGGAGCTAATGAAACTATTTTAGTAAAGTTTAATTGTCTCAATTCCCGTGGGATCGCCCCAAAAACTCTAGTTCCTTTTGGATTCCCTTCTTGATCAATGACAACTGCGGCATTGTCATCATATCGTATTATCGTCCCGTTGTTACGTTTGAGTTCTTTACAAGTACGTACAATTACAGCTCTGATCACTTCTGATCTTTCTAGAGGAGTATTTGGTATTGCTTCCTTGATTACAGCAACAATAACGTCACCAATATGAGCATATCGGCGATTACTAGCTCCTATTATTCGAATACACATCAATTCTCGAGCCCCGCTGTTGTCTGCTACATTCAAATAGGTTTGTGGTTGAATCATATCATTTTTTTGTATCTCTTCTTTTAATGCAAAGGACGAAGTAAAAAAATATTGTTTGTCAAAAAAAGAAAACCGAAAATCTTTTTATCCTTAAATGTTATTTAGCTTTTTCATTCTATATTCCTATTCAGAAATAATGAATTGGGTTTTTATAGGCATTTTTGATGCCGCTATTGAAATAGCCTTTCTGGCTATATTTTCAGGTACACCACCCATTTCATAAAGTATTTTACCTGGTTTAACCACAGCTACCCAATACTCTGGGGATCCTTTCCCAGAACCCATACGCGTTTCCGCGGGTCTTACTGTAACTGGTTTGTCTGGAAATATACGTACCCAAATTTTTCCCCCACGTCGTACATTTCGTGACATTGCGCGTCGCCCTGCTTCTATTTGTCTAGATGTGATCCAAGCGGGTTCAAGTGTTTGAAGAGCATATCTGCCAAAACAAATACGATTCCCACGAGAAGATATTCCTTTTAGTCTTCCTCGATGTTGTTTACGAAATCTGGTTCTTTTAGGGTTATAGTTGATGGGTTTTTTATAAATTATAAATTCCATCTCTACTGCAGAACTGAACGTGAGAGTTTCGTCTCATCCAGCTCCTCGCAAATAAAAGTACTAAAAAAGTTTGTATTAAGATATAGATGTAGTTAATGATTAATCCTATTAATCGTGGTCTTTTTTGAAATTTCATCCGATCTCTTATAAATTTGTGTATGTCTTTTTCAAAATGGAATCCAAGATTAATTCTATTTCTATTTATTTAAAAATAACGTAATATCATCATCTCGAATCCGTTTTTGTTGGAGTTAGAATATTTTAACAAATCCTTATTTGATTTTATCTTTTTCATTTTTTTTTTTCGTATTTTATTACTTTTTTTATTTGAAAAAAAAAAATGTTCGCCGGCGAATATTTACTCTTTCAATATCTATTTAAGTTTGATGTTTATCCCACGAGGTCTCAGAATCAAAATCAGAATAGATAATAAAGTTTATGGTTTATTCCGCCATCCTGTCCAATGAATTACTAAGATTTGTTTTTCAATCGAATCCTCTATATTCATGGGTTCCGTCGTTCCCATCGCTTCTTGATTAATCAGTAGGCCCGAATTCTACAATGGAGCTCTTACATGAAATTTTTTATTTCATTTTTGAATTTGTTTTTGAGTCAATTTTCTCAGTTTTTTTTGGCTCAAGGCTCTTAATTTTTTTTTAGAACAGATTTCTTTAATTATTATGAACGAATCCGTATTCATGCTTTATTACATTGCTTTTCTTACAGTGACCTCATAGACTTTCAAAATTGGAATCATATATCATTAATATTCAACTTTTTCTCTCTTTCTTTCATCCTTCCATTTATCCGCATACTTTTCAATTACCTTTCATAACTTATAATAATATTTAGCTATTCTTCTTTTTTTTTATTTATTTATTAAGTTGCTACAATGATATGATCAGTCTATCATATCTTGACTAATTTTTTTGGATCCAGATAATGCGAAGCAATGAGTTTCTTAGGTTTTTTTATTAATGCTATAGTTATTAGTTGCTCTTATAGGTAAGTTTTTTTATCTTAATCTAATCGAATCCTAAACTAACGAGTCACACACTAAGCATAGCAATTATATCAAAGGAGTTTTGATGGAAATTTTTATTTAACCTTATAGAATTGCTGATTTTTTTCTTAAACAAAAAAAAGAAGACTGCAATTTTTTATTGCTGTATAGTGTTACACTACATAGTTTTAGTTTTTTATCCTTGGATAAAATGTAAAGACAAATAAAATTTTTTTATTCTTCGTCTACGAATATCCAAATTTTTATTCCTAAGACCCCATAAATAGTTCGAACTGTATAGGAACAATAATCAATTTTAGCTTCAATTGTTTGTAAAGGAACTCTGCCTTCTCTGATCCATTCAACACGTGCAATTTCTTTTCCGTCGATACGTCCTGCAATTTGTACTTGAATTCCTTTTGTATTCGCTTG